GCTAGCGTAGCTTAATACAAAGCATGACACTGAAGATGTTAAGATGGGCCCTGAGAAGCTCCGCATGCACAAAGGCATGGTCCTGACCTTATTATCAGCTCTAACCCAACTTACACATGCAAGTCTCCGCAGCCCCGTGAGTACGCCCTTAATCCCCTGCCCGGGGACGAGGAGCGGGCATCAGGCACAAACTTTTAGCCCAAGACGCCTGGCCTAGCCACACCCCCAAGGGAATTCAGCAGTGATAGATATTGAGCCATAAGTGAAAACTTGACTCAGTCAGGGCTAAGAGGGCCGGTAAAACTCGTGCCAGCCACCGCGGTTAAACGAGAGGCCCCAGTTGATAATACAACGGCGTAAAGGGTGGTTAAGGAAAGTGAAACAATAAAGCCAAATGGCCCTTTGGCTGTCATACGCTTCTAGGAGTCCGAAGTCCAATATACGAAAGTAGCTTTAGAAAGGCCCACCTGACCCCACGAAAGCTGAGAAACAAACTGGGATTAGATACCCCACTATGCTCAGCCGTAAACCTAGGCGTCCAACTACAATTAGACGTCCGCCCGGGTACTACGAGCATTAGCTTGAAACCCAAAGGACCTGACGGTGCCTCAGACCCCCCTAGAGGAGCCTGTTCTAGAACCGATAACCCCCGTTAAACCTCACCACTTCTAGCCACCCCAGCCTATATACCGCCGTCGTCAGCTTACCCTGTGAAGGCAATAAAAGTAAGCAAAATGGGCACAACCCAGAACGTCAGGTCGAGGTGTAGCGTACGAAGCGGGAAGAAATGGGCTACATTTTCTATTATAGAACACTACGGATATGCAACATGAAATAGTGCTTGAAGGAGGATTTAGTAGTAAAAAGGAAACAGAGTGTCCTTTTGAACCCGGCTCTGAGGCGCGTACACACCGCCCGTCACTCTCCCCTGTCAAAATGCAGTAAAGATACCTAACACCGACGCGGTGACAAGGGGAGGCAAGTCGTAACATGGTAAGTGTACCGGAAGGTGCACTTGGATAAAATTCAGGGCGTGGCTGAGTTAGCCAAGCATCTCACTTACACCGAGAAGACATCCATGCAAATTGGATCACCCTGAGCCAACCAGCTAGCTTTACCACTAATATAATTCGACAATGTTCATAACAAGACAAAACCTAACATCACAAACTAAACCATTTTTTTGCCTGAGTATGGGAGACAGAAAAGGCTCAACCCAAAGCAATAGAGAAAGTACCGCAAGGGAAAGCTGAAAGAGAAATGAAACAACCCATATAAGCACTAAAAAACAAAGACTAAACCTTGTACCTTTTGCATCATGATTTAGCCAGTACCCTCAAGCAAAGAGACCTTTAGTTTGAAACCCCGAAACCAGGTGAGCTACCCCGAGACAGCCTATGTTAATTTAGGGCTAACCCGTCTCTGTGGCAAAAGAGTGGGAAGAGCTCCGGGTAGAAGTGACAGACCTACCGAACCTGGTGATAGCTGGTTGCCTGAGAAGTGGATAGAAGTTCAGCCTCGCACACCCCAAACCAAGAAACATATCATCAAGATACCAAGGGAAAAATACGAGAGTTAGTTGAAGGGGGTACAGCCCCTTTAACAAAGGATACAACCTTCACAGGAGGATAAAGATCATAATATATAAAACATACTGTTCTAGTGGGCCTAAAGGCAGCCACCTAAACAGAAAGCGTTAAAGCTCAGACAGAAGGAAGTTTATTATACCGATAAAAAATCTTACTCCCCTAATTGTATCAGGCCAACCCATGCCCGCATGGAAGAGATTATGCTAAAATGAGTAACAAGAAGACCTGCTCTTCTCCCAGCACAAGTGTAAACCAGATCGGACCAACCACTGGAATTTAACGAGCCCAACCCAAGAGGGCAGTGTGAACAATAAAAACCTCAAGAAGAGCTCACAACTAGAGAATCGTTAACCCCACACTGGCGTGCTATTTAAGGGAAAGACTAAAAGAAGGGGAAGGAACTCGGCAAACACAAGCCTCGCCTGTTTACCAAAAACATCGCCTCCTGCAACTGGATTGAGTATAGGAGGTCCAGCCTGCCCAGTGACTACGGGTTCAACGGCCGCGGTATTTTGACCGTGCAAAGGTAGCGCAATCACTTGTCTCTTAAATAGAGACCTGTATGAATGGCTAGACGAGGGCTTAACTGTCTCCCCCCTCCAGTCAGTGAAATTGATCTATCCGTGCAGAAGCGGGTATAACCGTACAAGACGAGAAGACCCTTTGGAGCTTAAGGTACAAAATTCAACCACGTTAAACAACTCCATAAGAAGCAAGAACTTAGTGGCAGATGAAATTTTACCTTCGGTTGGGGCGACCGCGGAGGAAAAATAAGCCTCCGAGTGGACTGGGCCAAACCCCTAAAGCTAAAAGAAACATCTATAAGCCGCAGAACATCTGACCAAAAATGATCCGACTAAAAAGCCGATCAACGAACCAAGTTACCCTAGGGATAACAGCGCAATCCTCTCCCAGAGTCCATATCGACGAGGGGGTTTACGACCTCGATGTTGGATCAGGACATCCTAATGGTGCAGCCGCTATTAAGGGTTCGTTTGTTCAACGATTAAAGTCCTACGTGATCTGAGTTCAGACCGGAGCAATCCAGGTCAGTTTCTATCTGTAACGCCACTTTTCCTAGTACGAAAGGATCGGAAAAGAGGGGCCCATGCCCAAAGCATACCCCACCCCTAATTGATGAAAACAAATAAATTAAGTAAAGGAAGGGCCGAAACCCCTGCCGCCCGAGATAAGGGCATACTGGGGTGGCAGAGCATGGTTAATTGCGACAGGCCTAAGCCCTTTAAATCAGAGGTTCAAATCCTCTTCCCAGTTTATGCTAAACACCCTAATAACTCACCTGATTAACCCTCTCGCCTATATTGTCCCCGTCCTATTAGCGGTGGCCTTCCTAACCCTGCTCGAACGGAAGGTGCTTGGGTATATGCAACTGCGGAAGGGACCTAATGTAGTAGGACCTTACGGATTACTACAACCTATCGCCGATGGGGTCAAGCTATTCATCAAAGAGCCCGTCCGCCCCTCCACCTCATCCCCCTTCCTCTTTTTAGCAACCCCTATTCTTGCATTGACCCTGGCCATGACACTATGAGCACCCATACCCATACCCTACCCCGTAATTGACCTTAACTTAGGGGTCCTATTCATCCTAGCATTATCAAGCCTTGCAGTATATTCTATTCTTGGATCAGGCTGAGCATCGAATTCAAAATACGCACTTATTGGAGCCCTACGGGCAGTGGCCCAGACAATTTCATATGAGGTGAGCCTTGGACTTATTCTACTTTCAGTAATTATTTTCTCTGGCGGCTATACCCTCCAAACATTCAACACAGCCCAGGAAAGCGTATGATTACTGGCCCCTGCATGACCTCTAGCCGCGATGTGGTATATTTCAACCCTAGCAGAGACCAACCGGGCACCCTTCGACCTAACAGAGGGTGAATCAGAACTCGTTTCGGGCTTTAACGTAGAATATGCAGGGGGGCCCTTTGCCTTATTTTTCCTGGCCGAATACGCGAATATTTTATTAATAAACACCCTCTCCGCCGTGTTATTTCTAGGAACATCATATTTTCCAGGCGCGCCCGAGCTAGCAACAATTGGTCTTATAATTAAAGCCGCATTTTTATCGGTGGTATTCCTATGAGTCCGGGCCTCCTACCCACGCTTTCGGTACGACCAACTTATACACCTTGTATGGAAAAACTTTCTTCCCTTAACGCTAGCACTTGTATTATGACACATCTCCCTCCCAATTGCACTAGCGGGCCTTCCCCCACAACTATAGCTTAGGAACTGTGCCCGAGTGCCTAGGGACCACTTTGATAGAGTGGCCAACAGGGGCTAAAATCCCCTCAGTTCTTAGAAAGAAGGGGGTCGAACCCATGCCCAAGAGATCAAAACTCTTAGTGCTTCCTCTACACCACTTTCTAAGATGGGGTCAGCTAAACAAGCTTTCGGGCCCATACCCCGAACATGACGGTTAAACTCCCTCCTCCATCAATGAACCCTTACGTACTAGCCACGCTATTATCCAGCCTAGGCTTAGGAACCACCCTGACCTTTGCCAGCTCCCACTGGCTATTAGCCTGAATGGGGTTAGAAATTAATACCCTAGCAATTATCCCTTTGATAGCACAACACCACCACCCCCGCGCAGTGGAAGCCACCACAAAATACTTTTTAACTCAAGCTACCGCAGCGGCCATAATCCTCTTTGCGAGCACAACAAATGCCTGAATTACAGGAGAATGGGATATGAACAATATATCAAACCCCATTGCCAGCGCAATAATCATTGCTGCTCTGGCACTTAAAATTGGACTAGCACCCATACACTTCTGAATGCCTGAGGTATTGCAGGGACTAGATCTCCTTACGGGCCTGATTTTATCTACCTGACAAAAGCTTGCCCCGCTTGCCCTTATCATTCAAACAGCCCAAGCTGTTGATCCCTTACTGCTAACGACGCTCGGACTCGCGTCTACTTTAGTCGGCGGCTGAGGCGGATTAAACCAAACCCAATTACGGAAGATCTTAGCCTACTCCTCAATTGCGCACATGGGTTGGATAATTATTATTCTCCAATATGCCCCACAACTCACCCTCCTCGCACTACTGACTTATATCTTTATAACATCTGCAGCGTTCCTTACCCTAAAAGTTTCATCCGCCACAAAGATTGGCACCCTCGCAATCGTTTGATCAAAAAGCCCTGTCTTAACAACAACCACTGCCCTTGTACTACTCTCCCTTGGGGGCCTACCCCCACTTACGGGATTTATGCCAAAATGATTAATCCTACAAGAGCTAGCAAAACAGAGCCTCCCTCTTATCGCCACAGTCATGGCTCTTGCCGCCCTGCTTAGCCTCTACTTTTATTTGCGACTTTGTTACGCAATAACACTAACCATCTCCCCCAACACTACTAGCTCAACTACCCCGTGACGAACTCAGACAACCCAGGCCTCTTTACCCCTGGCCTTGTTCACCGTAATAGCCCTGGGCCTCCTGCCCATGACCCCAACTATTATAGCACTAGTCACCTAGGGACTTAGGATAGCATAAGACCGACAGCCTTCAAAGCTCTAAGCAGAAGTGAGAATCTTCTAGTCCCTGGTTAAGACCTACAAGAGTCTATCTTGCATTTTCTAATTGCAAATCAAATGTTTTTATTAAACTAAAGCCTTACTAGATGGGAAGGCCTCGATCCTACAAACTCTTAGTTAACAGCTAAGCGCTCAAACCAGCGAGCATCCATCTACTTTTCCCGCCATGGCCTAGTAAGGCGGGAAAAGCCCCGGCCGGGTATTACCCTGCGTCTCTGGATTTGCAATCCAACGTGTTCCTTCACCACGGGGCTATGATAGGGAGAGGATTTAAACCTCTGTCTTCGGGGCTACAACCCACCGCCTAGGCACTCGGCTACCCTACCTGTGGCAATTACGCGCTGATTCTTTTCTACAAACCACAAAGACATTGGTACCCTCTATCTTGTATTTGGTGCCTGAGCCGGAATAGTGGGAACCGCTTTAAGCCTCCTTATTCGGGCCGAACTAAGCCAACCCGGGTCACTCTTAGGTGATGATCAAATTTATAATGTCATCGTCACCGCCCACGCCTTCGTAATAATTTTCTTTATAGTAATGCCAATTCTTATTGGCGGATTCGGAAACTGACTTGTGCCCCTGATAATCGGCGCACCAGACATGGCATTCCCGCGAATAAATAACATAAGCTTCTGACTCCTGCCCCCATCATTCCTACTACTGCTAGCTTCCTCTGGTGTTGAAGCCGGAGCTGGGACGGGATGAACCGTGTACCCCCCGCTCGCAGGTAACCTCGCCCACGCAGGGGCATCAGTAGACCTTACAATCTTCTCACTCCACCTAGCAGGAGTATCATCAATTTTAGGGGCAGTAAACTTCATTACTACAATCATTAATATGAAACCCCCAGCCATCTCCCAATATCAAACACCTCTCTTTGTATGAGCCGTACTTGTAACCGCTGTTCTTCTCCTCTTATCACTGCCAGTCCTAGCTGCCGGAATTACAATGCTTCTCACAGACCGCAATCTTAATACCACATTCTTCGACCCAGCGGGGGGAGGAGACCCAATCCTATATCAACATCTATTCTGATTCTTTGGCCACCCAGAAGTTTATATTCTTATTTTACCCGGATTTGGTATCATTTCACATGTTGTAGCCTACTACGCCGGCAAAAAAGAACCATTTGGCTACATGGGGATAGTCTGAGCCATAATGGCCATTGGCCTCCTCGGGTTTATCGTCTGAGCCCATCATATGTTCACTGTTGGAATAGACGTAGACACCCGTGCCTACTTTACATCCGCAACAATAATTATCGCCATCCCAACTGGTGTAAAAGTGTTTAGCTGACTTGCTACGCTCCACGGGGGTTCTATTAAATGAGAAACACCTATACTATGAGCCCTCGGATTTATTTTCCTCTTTACAGTGGGGGGCCTAACAGGGATTGTCCTAGCTAACTCATCACTTGACATTGTTCTTCATGACACATACTACGTAGTAGCCCACTTCCACTATGTACTATCAATAGGAGCCGTATTTGCCATTATAGCAGCCTTTGTTCACTGATTCCCGCTATTTTCAGGATATACCTTAAATGACACTTGAACAAAGATCCATTTTGGTGTAATATTTATTGGTGTAAATCTTACATTCTTCCCACAACACTTCCTAGGCCTAGCAGGAATACCACGACGGTATTCTGATTACCCAGACGCCTATGCCCTGTGAAATACAGTGTCATCTATTGGCTCACTCATCTCACTAGTAGCAGTAATTATATTCCTATTCATTCTCTGAGAAGCCTTCGCCGCCAAGCGAGAGGTATCCTCAGTAGAGCTAACTATAACAAATGTAGAATGACTCCACGGCTGCCCTCCACCATATCACACGTTTGAGGAACCAGCATTTGTCCAAGTTCAATCAAACTAACGAGAAAGGGAGGAATTGAACCCCCATGTACTGGTTTCAAGCCAGTCACATAACCACTCTGTCACTTTCTTCTAAAGACATTAGTAAAATACGTAAATTACATCACCTTGTCGAGGTGGAATCGCAGGTTAAACCCCTGTATGTCTTACCTAAGATTTAATGGCACATCCCACACAACTAGGATTCCAAGACGCGGCATCACCCGTTATAGAAGAACTTCTTCACTTCCATGACCACGCCCTGATAATTGTATTTTTAATCAGCACATTAGTACTCTATATTATTATTGCAATGGTCTCGACTAAACTCACCAATAAATATATTTTAGATTCCCAAGAAATCGAAATTGTATGAACAGTTCTACCAGCAGTTATCCTAGTCTTAATTGCCCTCCCCTCCCTTCGAATTTTATACCTTATGGACGAGATTAATGACCCCCACTTAACAATCAAAGCTATAGGACATCAATGATACTGAAGCTACGAATATACAGACTACGAAGACCTAGGGTTTGACTCCTACATAATCCCAACCCAAGACCTCACACCAGGCCAATTTCGACTCCTAGAGACAGACCACCGAATAGTGGTCCCGATAGAATCCCCAGTCCGTGTGCTAGTGTCCGCTGAAGACGTATTACATTCTTGGGCTGTCCCATCTCTAGGTGTAAAAATGGACGCAGTACCTGGGCGATTAAACCAAACTGCCTTTATCGCCTCACGCCCAGGTGTATTTTATGGACAATGCTCTGAAATCTGTGGTGCCAACCACAGCTTTATACCTATCGTGGTTGAAGCTGTCCCACTAGAACATTTCGAAAGCTGATCCTCATTAATATTAGAAGACGCCTCACTAGAAAGCTAATTATTGGACAAAGCGTTGGCCTTTTAAGCCAAAGTTTGGTGACTACCGACCACCTCTAGTGAAATGCCCCAACTCAACCCTAACCCTTGATTCGCAATCCTAGTATTTTCATGAATCATTTTCCTCACTATTATCCCAACCAAAGTCTTGAGCCATACAACACCAAATGAACCGACCCCAATAAGTGAAGAAAAACATAAGACTGAATCCTGAGACTGACCATGATAATAAGCTTTTTTGATCAGTTTGCAAGCCCCTCTTTCCTAGGAATTCCTCTCATCGCCGTTGCAATTGCACTACCATGAGTACTATTTCCAACCCCACCATCTCGATGGGTTAATAACCGACTCATTACTGTTCAAACATGGTTTATCAACCGATTTACTAACCAACTGATAATACCCTTAAATGTAGGAGGACATAAGTGAGCACTACTACTAGCCTCCCTGATAATGTTCCTTATTACTATTAATATACTAGGCCTCCTCCCCTACACCTTTACGCCTACAACACAACTATCATTAAATATAGGACTTGCCGTACCACTATGACTTGCCACAGTGATTATTGGCATGCGGAATCAACCAACAGTTGCTCTTGGACATCTTCTGCCAGAGGGAACTCCCCTCCCTTTAATCCCGGTACTAATTATTATCGAAACAATTAGCCTATTTATTCGACCATTAGCCCTGGGGGTCCGACTTACAGCCAACTTAACTGCAGGCCACCTACTGATCCAACTTATCGCCACAGCCGTATTCGTATTATTACCCATAATACCGACAGTAGCGATCCTAACAGCCGCCGTCCTATTCCTTTTAACACTTCTAGAAGTTGCAGTAGCAATAATTCAAGCTTACGTATTTGTATTACTCCTAAGTCTCTACCTGCAAGAAAACGTTTAATGGCCCACCAAGCACATGCATATCATATGGTTGATCCTAGCCCATGACCACTAACCGGAGCCGTCGGTGCCCTACTAATAACATCCGGCCTAGCAATCTGGTTTCACTTCCACTCAGTAACACTAATAACCCTCGGACTGATTCTCTTACTTCTTACAATATTCCAATGATGACGTGATGTAATTCGAGAAGGGACCTTTCAAGGTCATCATACGCCACCAGTACAAAAAGGCCTACGATATGGAATAATCCTATTTATCACCTCTGAAGTATTCTTTTTCCTGGGCTTCTTTTGAGCCTTTTATCACTCAAGCCTGGCCCCAACACCTGAACTAGGTGGGTGTTGACCCCCTACAGGCGTCACTACGTTAGACCCCTTTGAAGTACCCCTCCTCAACACAGCCGTACTACTAGCATCTGGCGTAACAGTCACATGAGCCCACCACAGCATTATGGAAGGCGAACGAAAACAAGCCATTCAGTCTCTCACACTTACAATTCTACTAGGATTTTATTTTACTGCCCTCCAAGCCATAGAATATTACGAGGCACCTTTTACAATCGCAGACGGAGTATACGGCTCTACATTCTTTGTGGCCACAGGATTCCACGGACTTCATGTTATCATCGGCTCAACCTTTTTAGCCGTGTGTCTTCTCCGCCAGATTCAATACCACTTTACATCCGAACATCACTTCGGCTTTGAGGCCGCTGCCTGATACTGACACTTCGTCGACGTAGTATGACTATTCCTTTACGTATCCATCTATTGATGAGGCTCATATCTTTCTAGTATTAAAGTTAGTACAAGTGACTTCCAATCATTTAGTCTTGGTTAAACTCCAAGGAAAGATAATGAACTTAATTTCAACTATTTTTACTATTACAGTCGCCCTATCATCAATTCTAGCAATTGTATCCTTCTGACTGCCACAAATGAACCCGGACGCAGAAAAGCTCTCCCCCTATGAGTGCGGATTTGACCCGCTGGGGTCCGCCCGATTACCCTTCTCCCTACGATTCTTCTTAGTAGCAATTCTATTCCTTTTATTTGACCTAGAAATTGCCCTCCTCCTCCCCCTACCCTGAGGCGATCAGCTCCACAACCCAACCGGAACATTCTTTTGAGCTACCACAGTCCTAATACTGTTAACCCTTGGATTAATTTACGAATGAACCCAAGGAGGCCTAGAATGGGCAGAATGGGGGGCTAGTCCAAAAAAGACCTCTGATTTCGGCTCAGAAGACTGTGGTTTAAGTCCACAGCCCCCTTATGACACCAGTACACTTTAGCTTTAGCTCAGCCTTTATTTTAGGGCTTATGGGACTAGCATTTCATCGCACGCACTTACTTTCCGCATTATTATGCTTGGAAGGAATGATACTATCCCTATTTATTGCGCTAGCCCTATGAACACTACAATTTGAATCAACAAGCTTCTCTACAGCCCCTATACTACTATTGGCCTTTTCCGCTTGCGAAGCAAGCACAGGCCTTGCACTCTTAGTAGCCACAGCCCGAACCCATGGCACCGACCGCTTACAAAACCTTAATCTTCTACAATGCTAAAAGTGTTAATTCCTACAATTATGATATTCCCAACAATCTGACTAGCCTCTCCTAAGTGGTTGTGAACAACTACAACTGCTCACGGCCTCATAATTGCCCTTGTTAGCCTCACATGGCTTAAGTGAACATCAGAAACCGGCTGAACTATATCTAACTCATATTTGGCTACAGACCCCTTATCTACCCCTCTTCTGATCTTAACATGCTGACTCCTGCCCTTGATGATTCTAGCCAGTCAGAACCATATTAACCCTGAGCCAATTAGCCGGCAACGCCTCTACATCACACTCCTAACCTCACTACAGACTTTCCTAATTATGGCTTTCGGCGCCACAGAAATCATCATATTCTACATCATATTTGAAGCCACACTTATCCCAACCCTTATTATTATTACCCGGTGAGGCAACCAAACTGAACGCCTCAGCGCAGGCACCTACTTTCTGTTTTATACTTTAGCTGGGTCCTTGCCACTTTTAGTAGCTCTACTCCTACTCCAGCAATCCACAGGGACTTTATCTCTATTGGTAATCCAATATGCCCAACCATTATTACTAGACTCCTGAGGCCACAAAATCTGATGAGCGGGCTGCTTAATCGCCTTTTTAGTGAAAATACCACTGTACGGAGTACATTTGTGGCTACCAAAAGCGCACGTGGAAGCCCCTGTCGCAGGATCTATGGTGCTAGCAGCGGTTCTACTAAAACTTGGAGGGTACGGAATAATACGAATAATAATCATACTGGACCCGCTCTCTAAAGAACTAATTTACCCATTTATTATTCTAGCGCTATGAGGCATCATTATAACAGGGTCTATTTGCCTACGACAAACTGACCTTAAATCACTAATTGCCTACTCCTCTGTTAGCCATATAGGACTCGTAGCCGGGGGTATTCTAATTCAAACCCCATGAGGGTTCTCAGGGGCAATCATTCTAATGATTGCCCATGGCTTAGTATCCTCTATACTATTTTGCCTAGCTAATACAGCCTATGAGCGAACTCATAGTCGAACCATAGTTCTTGCTCGAGGATTACAGATAGTTTTCCCACTAACAGCAGTATGGTGATTCATTGCTAACCTAGCTAATCTAGCATTACCCCCGCTTCCTAATTTAATGGGGGAACTTATAATTATTACAACCCTATTTAACTGATCCCCCTGAACCATCGCGCTCACAGGACTGGGGACATTAATCACCGCAGCCTACTCTCTTTACTTGTTCTTAATGTCTCAGCGCGGCCCAACACCAAACCATATTATAAAACTCCCACCATTTCATACCCGAGAACACCTGTTAATAGCTCTCCATCTTATTCCAGTAATTCTTCTTGTAACAACGCCAGAACTTATGTGAGGCTGATGTTACTAGTAAGTATAGTTTAACCAAGATATCAGATTGTGATTCTGAAGACAGGGGTTAAAGTCCCCTTACTCACCAAGGAAGGACGGAAATCAGTAAGTGCTGCTAATACTTACATACCGAGGTTAAAGTCCTCGGCTTCTTTACGCTTCTGAAGGATAACAGCTCATCCATTGGTCTTAGGAACCAAAAACTCTTGGTGCAAATCCAAGCAGAAGCTATGAGCTCAACAGCCCTGATCATATCATCTTCATTCCTTTTAGTCCTCACAATTCTTATTTTTCCACTACTGACAGCACTAGCCCCAAGCCCTCAAAAACCAGAATGAGCGGCCACACACGTTAAGACTGCCGTCAGCACTGCATTTTTCATCAGCCTGCTACCGCTCATGGTTTTCCTCGACCAGGGAGTAGAAAGTATTACTACAAACTGACAATGAATAAACACACAAATATTTGACGCAAACATCAGCTTTAAGTTTGATCACTACTCCCTTATTTTCACCCCTATTGCCCTCTATGTAACCTGATCAATCTTAGAGTTTGCACTATGATATATGCACTCCGACCCGAACATGAACCGGTTTTTTAAGTACTTACTCTTGTTCCTAGTAGCCATAATTACCCTCGTTACAGCCAACAACATATTTCAACTATTTATTGGCTGAGAGGGGGTCGGGATCATATCCTTCCTGCTCATCGGCTGGTGACACGGACGAGCAGACGCCAATACAGCGGCCCTCCAAGCAGTCATTTACAACCGTGTCGGAGATATTGGGCTAATCTTAGCCATGGCCTGGTTTGCGATGAACCTAAATTCTTGAGAGATTCAACAAATTTTCTTTTTATCAAAGAACTTCGACATAACAATTCCCTTAATTGGACTTATCCTTGCAGCAACAGGAAAATCAGCGCAATTCGGCCTGCACCCGTGGCTCCCGGCCGCCATAGAGGGCCCTACACCAGTATCAGCCCTACTCCACTCCAGCACTATGGTTGTTGCAGGCATCTTCTTATTAATCCGCCTTCACCCACTAATAGAAAGTAATGAACTAGCATTAACAATTTGTCTTTGTTTAGGTGCACTAACCACTTTATTTACAGCCACTTGCGCCCTGACCCAGAATGACATCAAGAAGATTGTCGCATTCTCAACATCAAGCCAGCTCGGGTTAATAATAGTCACCATTGGACTAAACCAACCACAACTAGCATTTCTTCATATTTGTACACACGCGTTCTTTAAAGCTATGCTCTTCCTGTGTTCAGGATCTATTATTCACAGCCTAAATGATGAACAGGATATTCGAAAAATGGGCGGCCTTCATAAACTCATACCTGCCACCTCAGCCTATCTCACAGTAGGGAGCCTGGCACTAACGGGCACCCCATTCCTTGCCGGGTTCTTCTCAAAAGATGCCATTATTGAGGCCCTAAACACCTCCTACCTCAACGCCTGAGCCCTAACTCTAACACTAATTGCCACCTCCTTCACTGCCGTTTATAGCTTCCGAGTCATTTACTTCGTAACCATGGGATCCCCTCGGTTTCTTCCACTATCCCCTATCAACGAAAACAACCCGCAAGTGATCAATCCTATTAAACGGCTTGCCTGAGGAAGCATTGTTGCAGGATTCATCATTACATTAAACCTCCTACCCTCAAAAACGTCCGTCATGACAATGCCCGGCACCCTGAAGGTGATGGCCCTTATCGTAACTATTATCGGACTCCTAGTAGCTATAGAACTTGCCGCTAAAACCAATACACAATTTAAAGCTACCCCTAAAACTTCTACACACCATTTCTCAAATATACTAGGGTACTTCCCCGCACTAGTACACCGACTCTCTCCAAAGGCCAACCTAACTCTCGGACAGTCGGCTGCCACCAAACTAGACCAAACATGGTTTCAAACTGCAGGCCCAAAAGGACTAACGCTTACACAGATGATGATGGCGAAAATAATAAATGACATTCAGCGAGGAATAATTAAAACATACCTAACCATCTTCCTCCTAACCACAACTTTAGCAATCCTCCTAGTCCTTATCTAAACTGCACGAAGTGTGCCGCGACTCAGACCCCGGGTAAGCTCCAGCACCACAAGTAAGGTTAAAAGCAACACTCAGGCGCAAATAACCAACATAGCCCCCCCAAGGGAATATATTATGGCTACCCCCCCAACATCCCCCCGCAACATAGACAGCTCTTTCAGCCCGTCAATAATCACCCAAGAACCCTCATACCAACCCCCTCAAAACAAACCAGCTATTAAGACAACTCCTAACAGATAGGTTAGGACATACCCAGCTACTGAACGACTCCCCCAAGCCTCTGGAAAGGGTTCGGCAGCCAAAGCTGCAGAATAAGCAAACACCACAAGCATTCCTCCCAAATAAATCAAGAAGAGAACCAAAGATAAGAAAGACCCCCCACAACCAACCAATACCCCACACCCAACCCCCGCTGCTACCACCAACCCCAAAGCAGCAAAATAGGGTGTGGGGTTAGAAGCAACAGCAATTAGCCCCACAATTAGAGCCACCAATAATAAAAACACAAAATAGGTCATAATTCTTACTCGGATTTTAACCGAGACCAGTGACTTGAAGAACCACCGTTGTAACTCAACTACAAGAACACCTAATGGCAAGCCTACGAAAAACTCACCCGTTAATAAAAATCGCTAACGACGCACTAGTCGACCTCCCAACACCTTCTAATATTTCAGCAATGTGGAATTTCGGATCCCTCCTAGGATTATGCTTAATTACCCAAATCCTAACAGGACTATTCCTGGCCATACACTACACCTCTGACATCTCAACTGCATTCTCATCAGTGACACACATCTGCCGGGACGTTAACTATGGCTGACTTATCCGAAACATGCACGCCAACGGAGCATCATTCTTCTTCATCTGTATCTATATACACATTGCCCGAGGCCTATACTACGGATCCTACCTCTATAAAGAGACCTGAAACATCGGCGTTGTTCTACTTCTTCTAGTCATGATAACAGCCTTTGTTGGCTACGTACTCCCGTGAGGGCAAATATCTTTTTGAGGTGCTACCGTAATTACAAATTTACTATCAGCAGTTCCTTACATAGGTGACACCCTTGTCCAATGGATCTGAGGTGGCTTCTCAGTAGACAACGCAACACTAACACGATTCTTCGCCTTCCACTTCCTATTTCCATTCGTTATCGCCGGCGCAACCGTCCTACACCTACTGTTTTTACACGAAACAGGATCAAACAACCCTGCCGGATTAAACTCTGACGCAGACAAAATTTCTTTCCACCCTTACTTCTCATACAAAGACCTCCTTGGCTTCGTATTAATACTGTTAGCACTCACATCACTGACATTGTTCTCCCCAACCCTCCTCGGCGACCCAGAGAATTTTACCCCGGCAAACCCGCTAGTTACTCCCCCACACATCCAACCAGAGTGATATTTCTTATTTGCCTACGCCATCCTGCGATCTATCCCGAACAAATTAGGAGGGGTCCTGGCCCTACTATTCAGTATTTTAGTGCTGATAGTCGTGCCGATTTTACACACCTCAAAACAGCGAGGACTAACTTTCCGCCCAATCACTCAGTTTCTATTCTGAACCCTAGTGGCAGATATAATCATCCTGACATGAATCGGAGGCATACCCGTAGAACACCCTTACATCATCATTGGCCAAATCGCCTCAGTTCTATACTTTGCACTCTTCCTTGTTCTTGCCCCCCTTGCAGGTTGAGTAGAGAATAAAGCACTGAAATGAGCTTGCCCTAGTAGCTTAGCTTAAAAGCATCGGTCTTGTAATCCGAAGATCGAGGGTTAAACTCCCTCCTAGCGCCCAGAAAAAGGAGATTTTAACTCCCACCCCTGGCTCCCAAAGCCAGAATTCTAAATTAAACTATCTTCTGATAGTAACCTATATGGTTTCCTACATATATAGTACTATATATGTATTAGCACATATATCTGGTCTAACACGCACATAATATTGTATTTAATATTATGTGTTGTGTTAGTGCATATATATGTATTATCACCATTCATTTATTTTAACCTAAAAGCAAGTACTAACGTTCAAGACGTACATAAACCAAATCGTTAAAACTCAAAAATAATTTATTATAACCTGGGAAATAGGTTATTCCCCTAGATATGGCACTCACAATTTTCCTTGAAATAAACAACTAAGATTTAAATTAACCATATTAATGTAGTAAGAGACCACCAACCGGTTCATATAAGGCATACTATTAATGATAGAATCAGGGACACAAAATGTGGGGGTTGCACACTGTGAACTATTCCTTGCATCTGGTTCCTATTTCAGGTACATATTTATAAGACTCCACCCTCGGATAATTATACTGGCATCTGATTAATGGTGTAATTACATACTCCTCGTTACCCAACATGCCGGGCATTCTTTTATATGCATAGGGGTTCTCTTTTTTGGTTTCCTTTCACTTACATCTCAGAGTGCAGGCACAAGTAACATCTCAAGGTGGTATATTTCCTTGTATAAGTTAAAGTAGGTTCATTATTAAAAGACATAACTTAAGAATTACATATTACTCAATCAAGTGCATAACATATTCATCTTTTCTTCAACTTACCCTGATATATACGCCCCCCTTTTTGGCTTTTGCGCGACAAACCCCCTTACCCCCTACGCTCAGCAAATCCTGTTATCCTTGTCAAACCCCGAAACCAAGGAAGGTTCGAGAACGTGCAGGCTAACAAGTTGAGATATCCATTAGCCATCCGCATTATATATATATATATATACATGTCATATCAACCCTCCGGAAAAACTTCCCGAGCATAGCCTAAAAAGCTCTACTAAATTTGCAGGTAAATTTCTCAATGCTAAAAAATCCAACATATTTAATC